ATATTTGTTCGGGACAGCGCGTATGTCGTCTTAATTTCTTTTTTCTATTCATCATCAATTCAATCAATCTATTTAATAAAATTGGCACAAAAATGGAAACACGAGAATTTCTTTAAAATTCCTTATAAAATTAGGTATCATATACGAATAAGATACCCGATTCTATCTGTGTAAGAATAAAAAATTATGTTCTGGGGTTGACATATATTCACGGTTGTTGTTATAATTTCAATTATAATTGAAATAGAAAAGGATTCTTTTTCAATAAAAAAACCAATATGGATTGGTTATGTATCAATTTCGATTTTTTTCTCTCATTAAGAAAAAACCATTTTATTTTCGATTCAGGAATTTGTCGTTAATGGTTGCGCTTTGTCACCACATTTTTGCTTTTGTGACGGAAAGCTATACGTTTTTTTTTTTTTTTCAATAGAAAAGGGAGGAGATCCCTTTGAATTTGTATTATTTTGGCGATATGGCCGAGTGGTAAGGCGGGGGACTGCAAATCCTTTTTCCCCAGTTCAAATCCGGGTGTCGCCTGATCGACAAGAGAATTGAAATAGTTTATTCCGTTTTGTTGATCGAGGAAGCAAGTGTGGCAAAAGGACTCTTGAGACTTGTTTGATGCAAAATTCTAAGCATCGGTAGGTTTGTTCTCTAAAATGCTGTAAATCTTTTTGTCTCGAATTCAATGAAAAATTCATTCTAGTAGTGAAAAGGAATCGATCAATCTTGAAATGATAGTCCTTTCATCCCACTACTAATGTAGTGTTCGTCTACAAATTGGGTCTTGAATAAGAAGGGATAGGTTGGACGGGAAATAAAATTCCATTTTTCGTTGGTAGGGTTGAAGAAAAGCCTTGTATACAGACTTATGTAAAGTATATGAACACTTCTACATACATTATTAGTTAGATTAATAATCTAATTAGATTTCTTTTTTATTATTAATTAATTTTTTTATATTTCAAATTCTTTCTTTTCGGTAAGCTCTAGTGAAAGACTTTCAGAGGCTTTTTTCCTATTGTTTTTTGTTTGAGAGAAGAAATCGGGAGACGGTAAGGATTAGATCAAATGCAAATAAGAGAAGAGTATACAAAAGAATCTATCTTGATTCTATATATATTTTTTTTTTCACTTAATGAAATGGGGCAAAAGAAAACATAGATCTTTTTCTTACTACCTATTAGTTTAGTCAGATTCATTCCCTTAATACTTCCAAGGATATTTCTAGATATTTTTTATTTATGCATAATAATTTTCAATTCTACTAGAAATCAGATAAGAACTTTTTAGATCTTAGAATTGGATTTATTGAATTGTTTAATCAATGATGTTATCCGGAAATCTTTTTTTGACTCTGTACCAGCGATTCCACTATTATTATAAAATTTTTAGTGAAAAATAAATAAGAAAAAAATACAAGAAAAATTTAGTAAACAATAATGAAATAATTCCTTCATATTGATAGCGATAGGAGACAAAATTTACATGGATATAGTAAGTCTTGCTTGGGCTGCTTTAATGGTAGTTTTTACATTTTCCCTTTCCCTTGTAGTATGGGGAAGAAGTGGACTCTAAGGTACCCTTAATTGAGTTAAGGGATCAAACTGTATCAATTGTTTTATAGTATAGCTGGGTTCTTCAATTTTTTAAGAATTGAATTTTAGTTATTTGATAAATACTAATTAAATTAATTAATGAAATAATATCTGCATTTTTGAATTCTATTGTATTCCAGTGCTAGAATGTATTCTATGTATAATTTAGAATATGTAGAATATTGAAAATATTCTTTCAATCAAACAAATATTTGAATTGTTACCATCTTCGTATTTTGAAAGTCAAGGGAATAAAAAGAATAGGAAATGGATTCCCATTCCAACCAAATTGTTTCTAAGATTTCTATTTCGATGAACTGGTTACGACCAATCTTTTCGAAATATGAAAAACTTTTTTCATAGAATTCACGGAACCCCCGGATCATCTGTCAATTATTTAATCAATTCATTTTTTGTAATGCTAAAATACTATATTTATAATATATTTGCTTAAATATCATACCGAATATGATACCAGAATTCTGAAAAGAATCAGAAATCGAAAAATTCTATATCGATATATATCCATCTATAGATAGTAGATAGTATGAATATGAAAATATCTATTTTTTTATAGATAGATTGGTACATATTAAACCTTTTTATTTTTTCAAATCAATAAAACATAGAGTAAAACATTATCCACTACCATAATAGATAGTATAGTCGAAAGAAATCAAATCTATTTCTTTCGACTATACTATATGGATTTCATAAAATTTTGCTGATGGTAGTCTGATCATTTCATTTCAAACTAAGACCCGAAATTGAAATCCTTTTTTCATTTTTGTTATTCAATCATTATAAATCATTGCATTGATAAGAAATCAGAAGTCATGTTTAAGTAAAATTATTCACTTTGACTTACCGTTTTTACATAAATTATAAGTAAAAAGGCAGTAGGAACTAGAATGAAGAGTGCAGTAGCTATAAATGCGAGAATATTTACTTCCATAATCTCTAGGTTTTCTTTCTCTTTAATTTCTAATAAAATTAATACTTCGGGATTTAATCCCATATAAATTTTCAATCTTTCGGCGGTAAATTCCACGGTATAAATTTTATCTCGATGATATCAAATCGAATCAATATCACGAATAACAATATCTGAGCTATCAAATCGATTCATAGTCGAGAATTAAATAGTATAACATAGGAAGATCTTTTATCCATACCAAATAAAAAAATTTTTACTTTCTGATGCAATCAAAAATTCCTTATTTTTATTTTTTTTTAGTTTAAGGTATATATAAAATAAATAAGAAAGGTTCCGACGAAGAAAGAAATAAAAAAAAAAAGGGGGGGGGGATCCCTGTTAGAAATGATATTTTTTTGATTTTCTTTATATCCATCGGGACTGACGGGGCTCGAACCCGCAGCTTCCGCCTTGACAGGGCGGTGCTCTAACCAATTGAACTACAATCCCAGGGAAAAAATCGTATAGCATACATAAATATTCTTACAATTTCATTCAAACCCTTTTTTTCTATTTGTTATATTTGATTTGAGATTCAACAGTTGTACTGTAACTGAAAGAGGCGGGCTTTTTTATATATTGATATCTATATGAGTCTGCACTTTAGCGAGATCGGCACGGATTACTCGTAATCCGTTCGTTATTGCCAAATCGATTGAAAAATTAATCAATGAAAAAAAAAAGAGTCTTTTTTTTTACTTGAATGCTTTCCTTATACTTACAGATCCTGTAAGGAATTTAGGAAAATCCTAATTCCTAATTTGTAGAAATTATATGTAATACGGACGTATCCGAGCACATCGGTCATTTTCATAAAACAACAAATGGCGTATATCATTTCATGGTGGATTATCAAATTGTTGGGCCGAGCTGGATTTGAACCAGCGTAGACATATTGTCAACGAATTTACAGTCCGCCCCCATTAACCGCTCGGGCATCGACCCAGGAAGAATCAATTTCAGTCGTTAATTGATAATCCCGCATTGATCCATTTCCTTTCATAGTAACCTACCCCCAGGGGAAGTCGAATCCCCGTTGCCTCCTTGAAAGAGAGATGTCCTAAACCACTAGACGATGGGGGCATACTTGCCCGACCGCCATTCTACTATATTCATAGTATGAACAGTTTTTTGAAATTGTCAATATAATGGAGTGATATGATTCGATGAAATATTTGAATTAGTGTAGTGGGTACATGTATCCATTAAATGAATTCCGTGTTATGATGAGGATGATTTGAATTCGAATCGGTTTTGAAAAAATTCATTCCATTGATATTTATTTATCAAATTCAATAAAAATCATTTTTTAACTATACTCTATTCACTAGTCCAATTTGTTGTTCCTTAATGAGTTGCTATGTACAACAAATTGATATATGTAAATATATATTTATATTTTTTTAGATTCTATCTACTATAATCTAATTTGTATTTATTATTATATATAATAAATATAATATAATAATATATAATAACTATATGCAGTAACAAATAGATGTACTAAACTCAGATGGGCTGGTTCCCTATTCCGGAATTGAATCAAATGAGGCCCTTTTAACTCAGTGGTAGAGTAACGCCATGGTAAGGCGTAAGTCATCGGTTCAAATCCGATAAGGGGCTTTTGACTTTTTTTCATAAAATGCCAAGAGTAGTATTCCTCTTTGGGAGATATTCTTGATATTTGTAAGAAGTTTCCGGTTGTAACTAAAATAAAAAACTAAGGAATAGTAGAATTTCATTAAAAAATGGAATTTTTAACTTATTAATTCTAATAAGTTATTGTGATTATTCTAATGAATTCAAATCCAATTACTCTAGTCTAGTAGTAAACTAATAAACTAATTCTAGTTAGAAAGTAAAATATTCTTATTTCTATATATAATTATTTCTATATATCTTCTTTTTTTAGAATGGGATATATATCTCCTATAATTGTCAGATATTCCTATTTTTTATTATTCCAATCAAAAAAATGGGAAAGATTCTAAAAAAAAGTAAGTGGACCTAACCCATTGAATCATAACTATATCTACTATTCTGATATTCAAATTGGATAGAAATGAAATTCGAACAGTGGATCTTTTTTTGTTTTTAATATTTCTTTGGTTTGGACTCCGTAAGAATCTGTCGATATTTCTGATTAAATCTTATTGTTCCTAGAGGTTTTCTTTCGATAGGGATAAATTGCTACTCCCCTACTTCATGCAGAAGGGCTTTTTGTAAGTTCCAACATACAACTCATTTGACGTTGAAAATATATTTTTTCCGAATACAAGAAAAGATCAAATTACATTTCTATTATTTCTTTTCTGATCTATAGAAATTATAGAAAAATCCATCAAATCATGACTTCGTATATCAAATATTTCCTTTTCATATCTATGCATACGGGATTTGTATGGCAATTAATGGATGCGAAA